AAACCATCTCTATCAAGATGACAGATCTATTCTCTGTACTAGCCATAGGATCAATTATAACAAGTCACACACTCATATTCCGGAAATACAGAAAAAAGAAATTCCACGGTCGAACTACCAAAATAGACTGGGATAAAAATCAGAAAACTAAATGCTTCACTTTGTATTGAAAAAGCTAGTTAATGGTTTTTGTAAATTTAATTCATTAAATCTAATTCATTGAAATTCCATCTAGTAAAATGGAAGAATTATAAATCTCCAAAATAATAGATAGAAATACTGCAAATAGAGCCATTGCGAGACCCATCAAAGGAGTAGTTCCCCAACCAGGAGCTACTTTACCATATTCTGAATTCAATGGTTTCAATAAACTCCCAGCATTAGTTCGTTTGGGGCGACCAGATCTAGAACTACCCTCAACGGTTTGTGTAGCCATAATATTTTATATTCATTAAGATCTGTTGACTTTGTATACCATTCCGTTGTAAATAAATGATCTTATCATAGATCCATTGTGGTCTTAAAACTACATAATGTCTTAAAACTATATAATAATGGAAACAGCAACCCTAGTTGCCATCTTTTTATCTGGGTTACTTGTAAGTTTTACCGGGTACGCCTTATATACTGCGTTTGGGCAACCCTCTCAACAACTAAGAGATCCATTCGAGGAACACGGGGACTAGTCGAAGTAACGATCCTCCCAATAGTGGGAGGATCATTATTTTCAATTGAGATAATGAAAAATCATTTCACCATTTTACTTTTTAGTTGGAACTTTAGGCGGTTCGCGAAAAAAGATAGCGAAAAAAATTATTCCTAGAGTTGAGACTAAAAGGAATGTATAAACCAATGCTTCCATAGATTCGATCGTGGTTTACAATTATAGCTTCCATAGCTGTTTATTTTGGACCGTCTCCTGGATAAAGAAAGAACAAAAGTCAAAGAAAAGGCCAAATGTCAAATCAAGATTTATCCAGTACCCCAACCCTATAGTCAGTCAAATAAAATAAAAACGAAAGGTAACAAAGCAATATGTATCAAACCCCCTGTCTTCTTGTAGTTGGATCTCCAAGTTTTTGGAATGCCCCAAATTCCACTTGAGCATCTAAATCTGGATCAATACCAGCAAAAACATCTCTAAATAGGGTTCTAGCACCATGCCAAATGTGTCCGAAAAAGAAGAGCAAAGCAAACGAAGCATGCCCAAAGGTAAACCAACCCCTTGGACTGCTACGAAAAACACCATCGGATTTCAAAGTAGCACGGTCTAATTCAAAAATTTCACCCAATTGAGCACGTCTAGCATATTTTTTCACAGTAGCAGGGTCACTATAACTGACTCCATTTAGTTCGCCGCCATAGAACTCAACAGTTACACCTACTTGTTCGACACTATATTTTGATTCTGCCCGTCTAAAAGGAACATCAGCTCTAACAATTCCGTCCCCATCGACCAAAACAACTGGAAATGTTTCAAAAAACGTCGGCATACGACGTACAAAAAGTTCATGCCCCTCTTTATCTCTAAAGATAGGATGTCCTAACCACCCAACAGCTATTCCATCCCCGTTGTCCATTGAACCCGCTCTGAATAATCCCCCTTTTGCCGGATTATTACCGATGTAATCATAAAAAGCTAGTTTTTCGGGAATTTTAGACCAAGCTTCAGATAAACTTTGATTTTCGGCTAAGCCAGCACCAATTCTTCGATATATTTCTTGTTGGAAGTATCCTTGATCCCATTGATAGCGCGTCGGACCAAACAATTCAATCGGGGTAGTTGCTGAACCATACCACATAGTTCCAGCAACTACAAAAGCTGCAAAAAAGACAGCAGCAATACTACTGGAAAGGACGGTTTCAATATTTCCCATACGTAACCCTTTGTATAGGCGTTGGGGCGGACGAACACTAAGATGAAATAGGCCTGCCAATATGCCTAAGGTCCCTGCTGCAATATGGTGAGAAGCTATTCCTCCCGGAACAAAAGGATCAAAACCTTCCACACCCCACGCTGGATTTACGGCCTGTACCCTTCCAGTTAATCCATAAGGATCGGACACCCATATTCCAGGGCCATACAATCCTGTTACATGAAATGCACCAAAACCAAAGCAAGCCACCCCTGAGAGAAATAAATGAATTCCAAAGATTTTAGGCAAATCCAAAGAGGGTTTTCCTGTACGTTCATCAGTAAATATTTCTAGATCCCAATACACCCAATGCCAGATAGCTGCCAAAAAACACAAGCCAGAAAACACAATATGTGCCCCGGCCACACCTTCGTAACTCCAAATACCCGGATTCGTTACAGTCCCTCCTGTGATACTCCAACCGCCCCACGAATTCGTTATTCCTAAACGAGTCATGAAGGGTATAACGAACATACCCTGTCTCCACATTGGATCAAGAACAGGATCAGAGGGATCAAAAACGGCTAATTCGTATAGAGCCATCGAACCGGCCCAACCAGCAACCAGAGCTGTATGCATTATATGGACAGCAATCAAACGACCCGGATCATTCAATACGACGGTATGAACACGATACCAAGGCAAACCCATGGAAATACCCCTTTATCAACGAAAAATAGACACAATGTAACTTTATTGCATTGAAAAAAGCTATGCTATGGACCCCCTTTTTTAGGGGATTCTCTCGGGGAAAGCATTAATATTTGTTTGATGCTTTGCGTAATAATTACTTTTAGTAATAATGAAACTTTTTTGTTCGTAGGAACAAAAAGAAGCAGATCTATTCTATACCCGATAAGTAACAATACGCAATGGTAAGGGGTTGATACCATTTTATATGGGTGAATCTATATATATTTGTTCATCATTTAAAGGACTCATTTGGAAAAATTTTCCTTAATTCATTTTGTCTTCTTTTTTTTTTTTATTTTATGAACTTAGTCAGTCAATCTATGGATAAAATGGGATAATAAAATCAATAGCATTAGGCCACTAAACCCACTGTTACGCTTTCACATCAAAGTGAGATATAGTACTTAATTTTTCTTTTATTTAATGCCTATTGGTGTTCCAAGAGTACCCTTTCGAAGTCCTGGAGAGGAAGATGCATTGTGGATTGACGTATAGTGCGACTTGTCAGATATATTGGGCATACGGTATTTCCCCGTTCTCTTCCCCGATCGAGATATTCCCTCTTTCGCCCGAGAAAGATTGATTCAATTATCAAAAATTTGGAGCGTGAAGTGCAATTAGATCCATTTTTTAGGGAGGGTATACGGATTAATATTATCAATTAGAATAATTTATGGTTGGCTTGGTTAGACCAATTAAATGAAGTATCCAGGCTCCGTTTAGAAAAAAACCAATTGGTAATAAATATATTTAATATATTTATGATTACGACTTAATATCATATTTATATCATATTTTAGTTATTTCGATTTATTTAGATATTTAGAAATAAAAGTGATGCTAATCAATCGAGTAATATGATGAATGCGTTGAATATTTGTTGGAAGACATGAAATGAATAAAAAAAAATAGGGAAGTCGTAGCAAAAGGACGTGGTATTGGGGCATTTGTCCTATATGTACAAATCCAAATCGGGCGGATCTTTACGCGGAGTAGAGCATAAACCTAAAAAAATTGAAGAAGCCTAGTCAGGAACAAGAAAATTACATCGCGATTAAAATTGTATCTCGATGAAACAATACATCAATGAGAAGTTAGTCAGATAAGCTTAGCAATTTTTTTAGATAAACAAAACAGGCCAAAACTCATCTTTCGTGAAAAATGAAAGAAAAGTCCATTTTATCTATTTTATTTTTATTAAGTTAAGTTATAAGTTAAAAACCTGTTATGAAAAAAAAAGCTAGAATCTACACATTGATTCTCTTTTTTCATGATTTTTGTTGAACCGTATGCATCAAAAGGTGCATGTACGGTTTCTAAGGGATACCATTTTATCCCAATCAACCGACTTTATCGAGAAAGATTACTTTTTTTAGGCCAAGGGGTTGATAGCGAGATCTCGAATCAACTTATTGGTCTTATGGTATATCTCAGCATAGAGGATGATACCAAAGATCTTTATTTGTTTATAAACTCTCCTGGCGGGTGGGTAATACCCGGAGTAGCTATTTATGATACTATGCAATTTGTGCGACCAGATATACAGACAATATGCATGGGATTAGCGGCTTCGATGGGATCTTTTATTCTTGTCGGAGGGGAAATTACCAAACGTCTAGCATTCCCTCACGCTCGGCGCCAATGAGTTTTTTATTTGATTTGAGAGAAAAAAGAAAACTATGCCTTCGCTCTATATGAATATTTAAGTAATAATAGCATGGCACTTCGAATTCGATATGAGAAATGTTTTTTATTTAAACCGTTAGATTACGTATCGAAAGAGTAGTATGAGATAACAAAGGCATTTTCGAGTTTAGTCAATCCGTCGGGAGGCCTATTTCAGCGTCACAAACTTTTTTGTTTTCACACCAGGGGGCTAACAATATTTAGGTTATAAAAGAATATAAAAATAAATCTTGTTTTTTTATTTGAAAAAAAAAAAGAAACTTTGGGATTGCTAAATAACAGACTAAATAAATATATAAAGCAACGGAACCATCATAGTATTTTTATAGTATTTTTGAACTACTACAAAAGGAAGGGCGGTTATTGGATTATTTACCAACCTGAGTCTGATAGACTCTATCATTTTTTTTTTTTTCTATTTCTTCAATGTAAGTAAGGTAAAAGTAAATTCCATTATAGAGCCGTATGCAATGCGCAAAAAATGCCTGTACGGTTGTTCAATTATATCTTTTTTGATTAGTCTTTATCTACTCACCTTTCACTTTCATCATGCGAGTATAGAAGAAACATTTTTTATGTTATATCATAGATTATATCATCAGGGTAATGATCCATCAACCCGCTAGTTCTTTTTATGAGGCACAGACGGGAGAATTTGTCTTGGAAGCGGAAGAGCTGCTGAAGCTGCGCGAAACCATCACAAGGGTTTATGCCCAAAGGACAGGCAAACCCTTATGGGTTGTATCCGAAGACATGGAAAGAGATGTTTTTATGTCAGCAACAGAAGCCCAAACTCATGGAATTGTTGATCTTGTAGCGACTGAATAAAAAAAAGCAAGGATTTCACATGAATTCGTGATTTGATATTTTATCTTCTTACCGAATTTACTATTCTATTTATATCTATTACTATTCTATTTATAAATTTCTTAATATAGAAATTTATAATATAGAAAAAAAAGAATTTCTAAGGATCCGGTTAAGATCGATCTAAACCAGCCCATTATATATATATGATTCAACATGCCAACTATTAAACAACTTATTAGAAACACAAGACAGCCAATCAGAAATGTCACGAAATCCCCCGCTCTTGGAGGATGTCCTCAGCGACGAGGAACATGTACTAGGGTGTATGTGCGACTCGTTCAGACCGTGGACTAGGATAAAAGAAAGAAAACAATTGATCCAGTATCACCAATCCGTACCAGTGAGTAGGATAGAATGGACGAACTCCATTGAATATTCAATAACTTAAAAAAAAAGATCTATCCTTCGATTGGGGTATCAAATGTATGGTTCCCGTTGGTGCAAATCCAATCACCTCAATTTTAAATTTAAGATGAGAAAGGATTCCCCATTGATAGCAAATGGTATTCATTAAGCAGGGGAAATCTTATTTTAAAAAGTCAAAATTTTAGGCCTTATTCTTGAAACAACGGACTAATAGGGTCAGCTACTCAGCAAATCTTCATAATTAAATACCGTTACTGTATAAATAGATCTCGTTGTGAAAGACCTAGTACTAGATAATTTTTGGTAGAGCCAAAGGATGTGAACTGTACAAGTTAACAATAACATTCATTAAATGAAGGAAGGGCTCCGGTGTATAGAGAGGACCTCGCCGTTTAAGAAGTAACCATAGAAACGATGGAACCCACTAGAATCTATTTTTATTTATTACTTTTTATTTACTATGTGTTTTTGATACCTAGTATCAATACAATTTTTATTTCTATTTTATTTCTAGGCGAAATGCCTAAAAAAAAATCGTGGTCGGGAAGGTTAGAGTAGCAAAAGCCATTGGAATTTTTATTTTATACATTGGAAGAATCCGTTTTGTTATTAATAGACTAGGACACGGGAAGGGAATAACTGAAAGAAAGGAAATCAATTAGTTATTCATCAAAGTTTCATTTATTCAATGACCAGAATTAAACGAGGGTATATAGCTCGAAGACGTAGAACAAAAATCCGTTTATTTGCATCAAGTTTTCGCGGGGCTCATTCAAGACTTACTCGGACTATTACTCAACAGAAAATAAGAGCTTTGGTTTCGGCTCATAGGGATAGGGGTAGACAAAAGAGAGATTTTCGTCGTTTGTGGATCACTCGTATAAATGCAGTAATTCGAGACAATAAAGTATACTTTAGTTATAGTAGATTAATAAACAATCTGTACAAGAAACAGTTGCTTCTTAATCGTAAAATACTTGCCCAAATAGCTATATTAAATAAGAGTTGTCTTTATATGATTTCCAATGAGATCATAAAATAAAGAGATTGAAAGGAATCCGTTGGAATGGTTTAAACGGAGTTCCCTGGAAAATGAACTCTGGGAAGGTAGAGTAGAAATTAGTATAATAAAATATGAAATCGTCATCAAAATGAAGAAACACGTTCAATAAAAAGTATTTCTTATACTTCCCCTATTTTTTTTTTCAAATGACACGACAATCAAATCTGGATTTCCTATTTTTAGAAAAATAGCGTCAATCCACATTTGAGTTTGGATTGGAATTTTTTTGATTCAATTCAAGAGTCATCCTATTTTTTTCTGGTTCGAAGACCCGGAGTTCTAGTGGTTGACTCGCTTCTTTCAAATTGTTTCTCATTATTAAGAAAAGGTAACGGAGATAAAATACGAGCTTGTTTTATAGCAATAGTAATTAATCGTTGTTGTTTTAAGGTCAATCGATTCACTCGTCTAGATAATATTTTTCCTTGTTCGCTAATAAATCGACTAATTAAACTCATGTTTCTATAATCAATTCGATCCCCCGATTGAATCGGAGGCAAACGCCTACGAAAAGATCGCTTGGATTTCAGAAAGATTCGCTTGGATTTATCCATGGTTTGTTTATTCCTTATCCTAAAGAAAAGACCCGAATCCTATTTCTTAATTATCCATCACAGTTGATCTGATCGAAATAGGATTTGGTTTGTTTATATTTAAATTAATATATATTAGATATATCTAATATGTCATTTTTAATCTTCCTTGGAACGGAAAACTGACACACGAGCGACTGGTTCGATCTATTTCTTTATCTCCCCGTGAATCGTATGTTTGTAACAACAGGGACAGAATTTTTTCAATTCCAATCGACTAGGCGTATTATGTCGATTCTTTTGAGTAATATATCTGGAAATGCCCGTTGATTCCTTATTAACATTAACACGATTTCGAACACAACTGGTACATTCCAAAATCACCGTTACTCGGACATCTTTACCCTTGGCCATGAGCCTCCTTTGGTTTTTGATTCATTCAATTCTTTAATTTTCCGATCCGAAATGAGGAAGAAGAAAGGAACAAAAAAAACAGGTAACTCTAAATCTAATTATGAAAGAAAGATTTCGTTGCAATAAATCAATATAGTAAAAATAACAATATAGTAATAAATTAAGTAATATAATGATTTCTAGCTATATTACTAGATTTAGAATTTTAAATTGCCGAACAGCATTTTATTTTTATTTAAGTATCTTGTATGATATTGTTGCCCCAACCATCACATTTCACTCTATTTTTTATTAATTTTATTAAAATTTGAGCCTGGCCCGAGTTACTAGTTTCAACGAGGGGAACCCCCCCCCTTTTTTTTCGAATATATATTCGAAAAAAAAAGAAGGGAAGGGATTAGTTACAGATATTTGATTCTATCTCTAATCCTTTCCCCCCCCCTACCATAGCAATAACAAGAATTAAAAAAAGGGGAATATCAACGCATCCGGAAAAAAACGATTGATCTCTATCAATAAACCTGCTAAAGATCCGAACCATAGAGTACTTACTACCGGTGCCACGGAGAGATATGTTTTTAGATCTCGCATTTTAAATTCTCCTCCTTCTTTATTATTTCTAATATATAATGGTAATACATATATAACCAGATGTGTATATGTACTTAATGATTGGCCACTTTTATTTATACGCGGAATCCCTAATTCAAGTTGAAATGTACAAAATAAATTGTACTCTTTTATTTAATCTTAAAAGAAATAAATATGCGCCTTTAGGCTAGAAATTTGCGAAAAATACTCATTTTTTTACAGGATCTCATATTTATTTCATACTTTAATATAATAGAAATAGAATTATATAATAGAATAATATAATAGAAATAGAATTATATAATAGAATAGAAGTCCTTTACTATTTTTATTTAGTATAATTCTATTTATTTGAAACCAAAACGAAGAAATGACAAGATATTTATCTATATCAATGGAAGAAATAAAGATATGGAAAACAAAACCGGGATTCTCTACAATGACACTGTAGACCAATTGAAAGGGATGTAGCGCAGCTTGGTAGCGCGTTTGTTTTGGGTACAAAATGTCACGGGTTCGAATCCTGTCATCCCTACCTATTACTTCTCTTCTGAACAGTAACGGGGAAGATCGATTAAAAGAAAATTAGATATCCATAAGAAATCTTTAATTTTTTGATAGTATATATCCAAGACATATTGGGGTCACAAAATATTCTTTGTGATAATAAAGCGCTCTTAGTTCAGTTCGGTAGAACGTGGGTCTCCAAAACCCGATGTCGTAGGTTCAAATCCTACAGAGCGTGATTCTGTGTTCTTGTTAGTCACGCTAGGTCAAAATTACCACCTAAAAAATTAAACAATCTAATTTTTGACCTCCCGCGAATTAAAGGAGGTAGGAGGTCAATCAAAAAAGGGATGCTAATTAATCAAAGTTCCAACTGATCACCACGTCTGTATTGTAAATATGCAGTTACAAATAAGCCAGCCAAAGTAATAGGAATTAAACCCAAGACGATTCCAAATAGAGAAACTTCAATCATTTGAATTTGTTTGAGAAGGGAAAGGGGAGGTAATATCTATGCTTAAATAGTAATACGTATTGACTATAAATCTCAATGACCAAAAATAGAAAATTGATACGGTAAGGAACTATCGACTATATGAACTATCACAGAAAGATTTTTGTATGAGTTGTTCATTTAATTTATTTCAAATAAGTCGTATCTTACTCAGGCCGATAAATAGAGCTGAGGTTATAGTCAAAGCTGCTAGTAGAAAACCGAAATAACTAGTTATAGTAGGCATGAAAAGGCTAAATGAAATATGTTCTTTTTCTACATATGTTTAGAAAGCACTTCCCTAAGTTTCAATTTTTGAAAGATACGAGGATAGGCAAAAATACCAAACAATTGAAAGAATAAGTTCAATTGAAAGTTTTTGATTCATCAACTATTATAGATGATAGTAACAAAATATAGATGATAGTAACAAAAACAAAGTAACATAAATAAGAAATCATAAGAAATCAATTGATCATCTGGGACATTTACGCATTCCGCAATTTCGAATCAACAGATTCATTGGTCAACTCTTGAGTTGAATAAACTAATATACGTATATAACTAATATATGTATATATAGAATATTCAAAATTCGAAATCTAAATAAAATAATAATTTCGAACTTTATTTATTTTATAATTTCATTCCAAAATGAAACTTTCTTTTGTAATAAAATTGAAAAAAAAAAATTAGGATCGTTTTTTATTGTATCAAAATATCGAATCCATTATTTTTTTCGAACAACCAATGAATTCAGTAGTGGTTCATTCAGATAATCTCGTGATTGAAAACAAAAAAAGTATCACATGACCAGAACCAGATCAATCAAAACTCGGTTTTACATTTTGTCCTTTCATATTTCTTT